AAATGCGATGCTCTAACCTCTGAGCTAAGCGGGCTCACAGAAATTCTACATGTATAAGAATTCAATAATCAATAAATAAACTATATCTTAGTTTAGGCTTAGCTATTAACTATTCTTTGTTTTTCATCTTTTCGAATATGAATTTCAAATAAATATTGAATTTAGTTTATTTTTATCTTTTTCATTTTTCTAATTTATATATATATAATTATATATATATAAATAGAATATTTTTCGTCTAGAACAATTAGATTCTATTTAAATTCAATTTCAATTTGAAAAAAATTTCATAATAAAAATATTAATATAAAAAAATACTAATATAATGAAAATAAATAGAATTTTCGATTTTAGTTATAGAAGTTTGTCCTAAGAAAACCTAATCCTAATTATAATAACATAATAAGATATTCTTATGCTTTTATTCAGAGACTAAGATGAAAAACAAAGAATCGACCCTTTGAGTATTACAAATTGTATGGTAAAATGAAAGAAGAGGACCATATATATGGTATATATCCATCCATATTGAATTGCAGCTACAGAAATGATAGAATCATTTCTGATTAGACCGATCAAATATAGGCTTCCGATAGAGATGAAAGAAGATAGAAAAAAAATAAAATAGGAGGAAACACCCTTCGGTATAGTAATCCATAGCAAATCTAAGGAATTCGATGGTTCTGGCATAAATGAACAAATTAAGGGGGAAGGACATCACACTGAGATCCTAATCTTAAATAAACTAAAAGGGGATATGGCGAAATCGGTAGACGCTACGGACTTAATTGGCTTGAGCCTTAGTATGGAAACCTACTAAGTGAAAATTTTCAAATTCAGAGAAACCCTGGAATTAATAAAAATGGGCAATCCTGAGCCAACTCCTTTTTTCTTTTCAAAAGAAAAGGTTCAGAAATCAAGAAAAAAAGGATAGGTGCAGAGACTCAAAGGAAGCTGTTCTAACAAATGGGGTTGACTGTGCTGTGTTGTTATCAGAATTCTTCCATCCAAATTCCAATCCAAAAAAAAAGGGTGAAGCATATACGTACTCAACTATATCAAATAATTAATAACAACCTGAATCGGTATTTTTTTTTCTCATTTTTATATATGAAATGAAAAAATTTATATGAGAAAAAAATGGAAGAATTCTTGTGATTGTGAATCGATTCCAAGTTGAAAAAAGAATCAAATATTCATTCATCAAACCATTCACTCCATAGTCTGATAGATTTTTTGAAGAACTGATTAATCGGACGAGAATGAAGAGAGAGTCCAGTTCTACATGTCAATACTGACAACAATGAAATTTATAATAAGAAGAAAATCCGTCGACTTTAAAAATCGTGAGGGTTCAAGTCCCTCTATCCCCAAAAGCTTATTTCACTCCCTAACTAGTTATCTTTTTTTTTCATTAGATGGTTCTCTTTTCCAAATGAAATGGATCGATCCGGACGTAAAAGGTTTTCTCATATCAAAAGACTTGTGATATATATTAGATACGTACAAATAAATATCTTTGAATAAGTAGTACTCATTTGAGTGATTCACAATCCATAGCATTACTCGTACTAAAACTTATAGACAAAGTCCCTCTTTTTGAAGACCCAAGAAATTCCGGTACCTAGATAAGACTTTATAATACTTTTCGTCCTTTTTTAATTTTAATTGACATAAACCCCAGTTATCTAGTAAAATGAGGAGATGATGCACCAGAAAGGGGAATGGTCGGGATAGCTCAGTTGGTAGAGCAGAGGACTGAAAATCCTCGTGTCACCAGTTCAAATCTGGTTCCTGGCACATGATGAATTTTTTGATGAGTATCTATGTCTATAAATTAACCAATATGGATCGATATACATATGTCGAGATCATGACATATACGTAAGTTATTTATCTAGTTATCATGCGATCTACCCCATTTATTTTATAGATAGATGGGTAGATCGTTTTTTTCTAAATTTATTATATTTTTTTTTTCTTTTTTATTTATTTGTTCATATTGTGTCTCTTCTCATGTAAAATTAATATTAATACTTCATACATATTTCAAAATTAGTTGAAGTGCCCAAAACTAAAAAAAGTTAGAGTTTCGGGAAGTTAAAAGATGAAAATAGATAAGATTCATCTCAGATCCAGTACAAATAGAATCGGATCCTCTCTCATATCTTTTTCTATTTCTTCATTTCCTCATACATTATATGACTTTCTGAGGCCCATCTAAGTAAGTGATTGATGTATGCGCGGTACAAAGTTCATGATGCAGAACTTTTTAGTTCATTCTATCGGTTCTTAGCTCATCTAAAAGAAAACTTTTTTGAATCTCAATGAATTCTTAATTTGTCGTTTATTTTTTTATCCACCCGTAGTACCAGCGGGACATCAATTACTCTGTTTGATCTAGAGCAGAACAGACAAATAGTCCTTAGATATCTGAAGTTGTAAGTTGTAGAAGTGAAGATTAGTTTCTTATCCTTCAATAAGCATCTTGTATTTCATA